AAAACTCCAAAATGGCATTTTCTTTTGACCCGATTTTTTTTTCCTCCTTTTCATTCAGGAAAGACAAGAAAATTTCAGGGTAGCAAACGTTCTCTAGAATTTCGCTTAAATTCGAACCCATAGCTGATGATAGAACTAGAATAGAGATTTTCTGTTTCCTACTTACACGAGCCCATATCCTTGCTTTTCGATCAATCTCTAACTCTAATCTTCCTCCCCAATCTGATATTATGGTGCCGGTATAGATCGAAATTCCGTTATGGTCCAATTCTGACCGATAATAGATACCTGGGCTTTGCAATATTTGATTGATTACAATTCTGTATATTCCATTTACTATAGAAGTTCCCAGGGAATTCATAAGAGGAATGTTTCCAATAAAAATTATTTGTTCTTGGATATCCCGACTGTTTTTCCAAATTAATCCCGCGGATATATATAATTCAGAAGAATATGTAAGTGATTCATATACAGCATCGTTTTCTTTTATGGAGGGTTCGACCAATTTATACGTTTCCACAAATAATTGAAATTCAATTTCTTGATCTGTATCTTCAATTTTTGGAAACTTAAAAAGTTCTTCTGTTAAGCCCCGATCAATGAATCGACAAAACCCTTCAAATTGTATTTGATTCAATCCAGGTAGTGTAGACATTCCTTCATTTCCAACCCCAAGCATTTTCAATTTCCCCATTTCATTTATTTTATAGAAAATATCCCACGCTGTCATTCTTCATCGAATCACATGAATATATTTAGCAAGAATGGAATTTTGGTTCTTTTTACTTTACAGAATCACATGAAATTTTACCTAACTTCGTCTATGAAATACCTATTATGAAAAGAGGAATAATTATAATTTTATACGCAAATTGGAATTTGTAATAAAACAAACCGATATAATCAAACTTGTAATAGAAATAGACACAAATTGATAAATTTCACCTAGACTTCGGGGGATTTTTAAGAATCTCAAAACAAAAATTGAATTCGGGATTTGCGCGGCTCGATGAGATAAAGATAGAATCTAATAAGCAGAAACAATATAGAATTGATTTTTTTAGCACTTCCCTTTTCAATTGTTCCAAAACGAATTCGAATTCACAAAGAAGAGAAATATTTTTACCTCTTTTTTTAGAATTTGAGAATACGATTGCAGTGCGTAAAAAAACTAGGATTTATTAAACATGCATAGATCTAATCCCAGATATAGCTATCTATGTCTCTTACTTTATTGCAGTAATATTTGTTCGAGACAGCGCCTATGTCGTGTTAATTTCTTTTTTCTATTCATCATCAACAATCTATTTAATAAAAAATTGGCACAAAAATGGAAACACGAGAATTTCTTTGAAATTCCCTATAGTATAGGTATCATATACGAATAAGATACCCGATTCGATAATATCTGTGTAAGAGTATAAATTTATGTTCTGGGGTTGACATATATTCACCGTTGCTGTTATAATTTCAATTATAATTGAAATGAAATAGAGAAGGATTCTTTTTCAATAAAAAAACCAGATTGGTTATGTATCGATTTCGATTTTTTTATCTCATTAAGAAAAAACCATTTTCGATTCATATTGAAGAATTTTTAGTTAATGGTTGCGCTTTGTCCCGACATTTTTGCTTTTGTGACTGAAAGCTATACGTTTGTTTTTTCAATAGAAAAGGGAGGAGATCCCTTTGAAAAAGGGGATTACAGAAGAAGGAATTTAAGATACAAACACATTACATAAAAAAAAGAAGTTTTGAACCCCGTCCCTTTTTTGTTTGGTTTTTTGAGGGGAGGGGTATTCTCATATATATATATATATTATTTTGGCGATATGGCCGAGTGGTAAGGCGGGGGACTGCAAATCCTTTTTCCCCAGTTCAAATCCGGGTGTCGCCTGATCGACAAGAAAATTGAAATAGTTTATTCTGTTTTGTTGATTTAGGAAGCAAGTGTGGCAAAAGGACTCTTGAGACTTGTTTGATGCAAAATTCTAAGCATCAGGAGGTTTGTTCTATAAAATGCTAGAAATCTTTTTGTCTCGAATTCCATGAAAAAGAATCGATAAATCTTGAAATGATAGTCCTTTCACTCACTCCACTACTACTGTAGTGTTCGTCTACAGATTGGGTCTTGAATAAGAGGGGATAGGTTCGAGGGGAAATAGAATTCCATTTTTCGTTGGGGGGGAAAGCCTTGTATACAGACTTATGTAAAGTACATGAACACTTCTGCATTATTCGTTAGATTAATAATCTAATTAGATTTCTTTTTTATTAAAATTCTTTCTTTTCGGTAAGCTCTAGTGAAAGACTTTTAGAGGCTGTTTTCCGATTGTTTTTTGTTTGAGAGAAGAAATCGGGAGACTTTAAGGATTAGATCAAATGAAAATAAGAGAAGAGTATACAAAATAACTTATCTTGATTCTATTTTTTTGACTTTTCACTTAATGAAATGGGGCAAAATAAAACAGCGATCTTTTTCTTACTACCCGTTAGTAAGATGCATTCCCTTAATACTTCCAAGGATATCTTTTATTTATGCATAATATTTCCAAATTCTACTAGAAATCAGATACTAACTTGTTAGATGTTATAATTGGATTTATTGAATTGTTTCATCAATGATGTTATCCCGGAATCTTTTTTTGACTCTGTACCAGCGATTCCACTATTATTATAAAATTTTTAATGAAAAATAAATAAGAAAATAATACAAAAAAAATTAGTAAACAATAATGAAATAATTCCTTCATATTGATAGCGATAGGAGACAAAATTTACATGGATATAGTAAGTCTTGCTTGGGCTGCTTTAATGGTAGTTTTTACATTTTCCCTTTCCCTTGTTGTATGGGGAAGAAGTGGACTCTAAGGGTACTCTTAATTGAGTTAAGGGATCAAACTATATCAATTGTTTTATAGCTGGGTTCTGAAATTTTTTAACGATTGAATTTAGTTATTTTATTAATACTAATTAATTAATAATTAATTAAATGCAATTATATCTGCATTTTTTAATTCTATTGTATTCCAGTGGTAGAATGTATTCTATGTCTATGTATAATATTGAAAATACTCTTTCAATCAAACAAATATTTGAATTGTTACCATCTTCGTATTTTGAAAATCAAGGGAATAAAAATAAATAATAAGAAATTGATTCCCATTCCAACCAAATTCTTTCTAAGATTTCTATTTTGCTGAACTGGTTACCACCAATCTTTTCGAAATATGAAAAACTTTTTTCATAGAATTCATGGAACCCCCGGATCATCTGTCAATTATTTAATCAATTCATTTTTTGGAATGCTAAAATACTATATTTAGAATAGATTTGCTTAAATATCATACCGAATATAATATCAGGATTCTGAAAAGAATCAGAAATAGAAAAATTCTATATCGATATATATCCATCTATAGATAGTATGAATATGAAAATAAATATTTATGAATATAGATAGATTGGTACATATTAAACCTTTTGATTTTTTAAAATCAATAAAACATAGAGTAAAACTTTATACACTACCATAATAGATAGTATAGTCGAAAGAAATCAAATATATTTCTTTCGACTATACTATATGGATTTCATAAAATTTTGCTTATTGTAGTCTGATCATTTCATTTAAAACTAAGACCCGAAATTGAAATCCTTTTTTCATTTTTTTTTTATTCAATCATTATAATTTTTTTATTCAATCATTATAAATCATTGGATTGATAAGAAATCAGAAGTCATGTTTAAGTAAAATTAGTCACTTTGACTTACCGTTTTGACGTAAATGATAAGTAAAAAGGCAGTAGGAACTAGAATGAAGAGTGCAGTAGCTATAAATGCGAGAATATTTACTTCCATAATCTCTATGTTTTCTTTCTCTTTAATTTCTAATAAAATAAATACTTCGGGATTTAATCCCATATAAATGTTCAATCTGTCGCCGGTAAATTCAATGGTATAAATTTTATCTCGATGATATCAAATCGAATCAATATCACGAATAACAATATCTGAGCTATCAAATCGATTCATAGTCGAGAATTAAATAGTATAACATAGGAAGATCTTTTATCCATACCAAATAAAAAAAATAAAAAAAAAAAAAGAGGGGGATCCCTGTTAGAAATGATATTTTTTTGAGTGTATTTATATCCATCGGGACTGACGGGGCTCGAACCCGCAGCTTCCGCCTTGACAGGGCGGTGCTCTGACCAATTGAACTACAATCCCAGGGAAAAAATCGTATAGCATACATAGATATTCTTACAATTTCATTCAAACCCTTTTTTTCTATTTGTTATATTTGATTTGAGATTCTACAGTTGTACTGTAACTGAAAGAGCCGGGCTTTTTTATATATTGATATCTATATAGATATATGAGTCTGCACTTTAGGGAGATCGACACGGATTACTCATAATCCGTTCGTTATTGCCAAATCGATTGATAAATTAATCAATGAAAAAAAAAGACTCTATTTTACTTTAATGCTTTCCTTAGACTTTAAACTTACAGATCCTGTAAGGAATTTAGCAAAATCCTAATTCCTAATTTGTAGAAATTATATGTAATACGGACGTATCCGAGCACATCGGTCATTTTCATAAAACAACAAATGGTGGATCATCCAATTTTTGGGCCGAGCTGGATTTGAACCAGCGTAGACATATTGTCAACGAATTTACAGTCCGTCCCCATTAACCGCTCGGGCATCGACCCAGGAAGAATCAATTTCAGTCGTTAATTGATAATCCCGGATTGATCAATTTCCTTTTCCTTTCATAGTAACCTACCCCCAGGGGAATTCGAATCCCCGTTGCCTCCTTGAAAGAGAGATGTCCTAAACCACTAGACGATGGGGGCATACTTGCCCGACCGCCATTATACTATGTTCATAGTATGAACAGTTTTTTGAAATTGTCAATATAATGCAGTGATATGATTCGATGAAATATTTGAATTAGTGTAGTGGGTACATGTATAAATGAAATGAATTTCGTGTTATGATGAGGATGATTTCAATTCGAATCGGTTTTGAAAAAATTCATCCCATTTATATAAATTTATCAAATCCACTAAAAATCATTTTAAAACTATACTCTATTCACTAGTCCAATTTCTTGTTCCTTAATGAGTTGCTATGTACAAAAAATTGATCTATTTAAATATATTCTAAATTTATTCTTATTTAGATATATAATATTTATGATTATATTTCTATTATATATAATAACTATATGCAGTAACAAATAGATGTACTAAACTCAGATGGGATGGTTACTTATTCCGGAATCGAATCAAATGAGGCCCTTTTAACTCAGTGGTAGAGTAACGCCATGGTAAGGCGTAAGTCATCGGTTCAAATCCGATAAGGGGCTTTTTACTTTTTTTTTCATAAAATCCCAAGAGTAGTATTCCTATTTGCCAGATATTCTTGATATTTGTAAGAAGTTTCCGTTTGTAACTAAAATAAAAAACTAAGGAATAGTAGAATTTCCTTAAAAAATGGAAATTTTAACTCATTAATTCTAATAAGTTATTGTGATTATTCTAATGAATTCAAATCGAATTTTTTTAGTCTAGTAGTAAACTAATAAACTAATTCTAGTTAGAAAGTAAAAAATTCTTATTTCTATATATAATTCTTTCTATATATATTCTTTTTTTATAATGTGATATATATCTCCTATAATTGTCAGATATTCCTATTTATTATTATTCCAATCAAAAAAAATAGGAAAGATTCTAAAAAAAAGTAAGTGGACCTAACCCATTGAATCATAACTATATCTACTATTCTGATATTCAAATTGGATAGAAATGAAATTCGAACAGCGGATCTTTTTTTTTTTTATTTTTAATATTGCTTTGGTTTGGACTCCGTAAGAATCTGTCGATATTTCTGATTAAATCTTATTCTTCCTAGAGGTTTTCTTTGGATAGGAATAAATTCCTACTCCCCTACTTCACGCAGAAGGGCTTTTTGTAAGTTCCAACATATAACTTATTTGACGTTAAAATATATTTTTTCCGAATACAAGAAAAGATCAAATGACATTTCTATTATTTTATTTCTTTTCTGATCTATATCTATAGAAATCATAGAAAAATCCATCAAATCATGACTTCGCATATCAAATATTTTCTTTTCATATCTATGCATACGAGATTTTTATGGCAATTAATGGATGCGAAAACGAAACTTTCACTTAAGAATAAGAATTTAAGAATCCATTATTATTAAAAAAATTCAATATAATATTAAAGAATCTGACAGATAGATAAAAAAATTAAACAGAAAAAAAATATTCGAATTTCTTACCTCGATCTGCAAAAAAGTATATTGGAGTTTTTTTAATCTGAAAAAGAAGAAGATTCAAGAACAAGAATAAGTAAGATTATTTGATAAAAGGAGAGTAGTAGATCTGGTTTACGAGTCATAAGACAATTACTGATTCATGGCTTAGGGTATTTTAAAGAATAGAAAGGAATTAAGTTCATGGATTTGACCTAGGTTAGGTATCAATAGACTAAAAAAGGATTTTTCTATTCGAAACCTATTAGAAAAGAAGGGACAGTCTACGAGAAATAAAATCATATCATATATAAAATGAAAAAAGCCTCGAAGGTCCCATCCCTGAAAATGCTATGAGGTGTTCGGAAATGGTTGAAGTAGTTGAATAGGAGGATCACTATGACTATAGCTCTTGGTAAATTTACCAAAGATGAAAATGATTTATTTGATATTATGGATGACTGGTTACGGAGGGACCGTTTCGTTTTTGTGGGTTGGTCCGGTCTATTGCTCTTTCCTTGCGCCTATTTCGCCCTGGGGGGTTGGTTCACAGGTACCACCTTTGTAACTTCATGGTATACCCATGGATTGGCAAGTTCCTATTTGGAAGGTTGTAACTTCTTAACTGCTGCAGTCTCTACTCCTGCTAATAGTTTAGCACACTCTTTGTTGTTACTGTGGGGTCCTGAAGCACAGGGAGATTTTACTCGTTGGTGTCAATTAGGTGGTCTGTGGACTTTTGTTGCTCTCCACGGGGCTTTCGGATTAATAGGTTTTATGTTACGTCAATTTGAACTTGCTCGATCTGTTCAATTGCGGCCTTATAATGCAATCGCATTCTCTGGTCCAATTGCTGTTTTTGTTTCTGTATTCCTAATTTATCCACTGGGTCAGTCTGGTTGGTTCTTTGCGCCTAGTTTTGGTGTAGCAGCTATTTTTCGATTCATTCTCTTTTTCCAAGGTTTTCATAACTGGACATTGAACCCATTTCATATGATGGGAGTTGCTGGTGTATTGGGGGCTGCCCTACTATGCGCTATTCATGGTGCTACCGTAGAAAATACTTTATTTGAAGATGGTGATGGCGCAAATACATTCCGTGCTTTTAACCCAACTCAAGCTGAAGAAACTTATTCAATGGTCACCGCTAACCGCTTTTGGTCCCAAATCTTTGGGGTTGCTTTTTCCAATAAACGTTGGTT